TTAACAGCTTGGGGAAGCTGTATCATAAATACAATACTAATATATTATAATTAAATCGACTACAGGTAATATACCGATAATATTCCCCCTATATATATTTATTTTATACTTGAATAATCGGTAATTACCAACTAACAAGTAGCTTTATCTCTAACCAATACTGGTTACTTTTAAAGCAACCCAGATCTAGAATTATTGATAAGTATCTATTGAGATAATTTTTAATATAATATATGGTTGGGATCCTGTAAAAGGTACTTACTAGTGGTGAGTTTTATATTATATATTGATTGCTTAAAAAGTAATTTAGATCTAGAAGTATTAATAAATATCTATTGAGATAATTTTTATCCTGTAAAAGGTACTTGCTAGTGGTGAGTTTTATATTATATATTGATTGCTTAAGAAGTAATTTAGATCTAGAAGTATTAATAAATATCTATTGAGATAATTTTTAATATAATATATATAGTTAGGGTCCTATAAAAGGTACCTGCTAGTGGTGAGTTTTATATTATATATTGATTGCTTAAAAAGTAATTTAGATCTAGAAGTATTAATAAATATCTATTGAGATAATTTTTAAAATTATAAATATTAATATTTTATTATATTGTAATAAAAGTGAAGGAAGATAGCTTGAAATACATTAAAATTTACAAAGTTTATTTTATATTAATTTAGCTTAAAAAAGTTAATCGAGCAATTTTTAATTTTTTGTAAAATTTACATTTAAAATCCATTGTATTTGTGATACCCCCCCCCGTATACCCCCCTATATCCCCAATCGGTAGATATACTCCTCCCTGAGATGGTATAAGTAACAAGTATTTAGAAGTATATACTTAGTATATCCTATGAAGAAGTTAACTTAAGAGGTACATAGAACAACATATTTAGTTAAGAAAATAAGTTTTAGATAAGAATTAGATGAAATATTTAAGTGCGATAGCTAGATAATAACTATTTTAGTTAATACATGTATTAAGTATACTAATTATATAAATATAAGATATTATATAATAAATATAGTTAATAGGTATGCAAAGTTAAAGGTTAATATAAAGAATTTAGAAGAATACTATTTCATGTTCTATACAATTGAATGATACAAAATATTTATATAGATACGATATCACTGTATGTAATAATATATATAGTAGAGGGAGAGAGGGGAGAGGTGTCATTAAAATGAAGCAAGGTCAATATTTATATAAAATATAGTAATTGATTTTGTTACTGTAGTTAAAGTTATTTTTTGTTAAACATGTAAATATTTGTGTGTTATTAAGTTTTATTAAATATATATTTAATAGTTTTCAGTTTTTAATATTATTTATTTATTAATATAAATTATAGCTAATTTTATAGTATTATCAAATTTTAGTGCCAGCAGTTGCGGTTACACTAATAATACAACTTTAACTATTTCGGCTAGGTATTAATTTTAATTTTTTTATTTTAAATTAATATTATTAAGTGAAATTTTATTATTATAATAAAATATAGGTTTATTAAATATTAAATATATAAAGAGACTAGGATTAGATACCCTATTATTTGTATTAAATATATAGCCTTATAATTATAAGTTAAATCTTTAAAATAAAAAAATTTGGCGGTAATTGTTAATTGTTTAGAGGAACCTGTTTATTAATCGATAAACCACGATTAATTTTACTTTAATTAATTTTTATATATCGTTATCATTGAATAATCAATGAGGATAATTTCTTAAATTATTTTTTACAAAATGTTAGATCAAGATGTAGAATATTAAAGAATATAATGGGTTACATTAAATTTCATTTTGGATATAAATACTTGACTGTTTATTAAAATTGGATTTAATTGTAATATTATATATATATATAATATGAAATTATTATAATTATGCACATATCGCCCGTCATTCTCATACATTGGGACAAGTCGTAACAAAGTAGGGTTACTGGAAAGTGATCCTGGTAAGATTCAAGTTTTAGTTTTTGGTAAACTTTATTATTTACATTAATATTAATACTTGTTCAATTCAAGTAAACTTGAGTAATTACTTTTTGTTAAATAATTTTATTGATTTTAATAAATATATATATTTGTAGTATAATTTATAGAATTAATTATTATATTTATATTTAGAGTACTGCGAAGGAAAACAATAAATAAATTATAAGAAATTTTTATTTATTGTACCTTTTGTATCAGGGTTTATTAAATAAAAATTATATATATAATTTTCCCGAAAATTAAAGAGATATATTTATATTTTTGTTTAAGTTTCAAATTAATAAATAATATAAATATAGTGGTTATATGCTTTTCAATTTAGTTATATCTGGTTTTTCTTGAATTGAATTTAATTCAAAAATTATCTGTTATTTAAAAATTTATTTTAATTAAAGATAATTTAAATAATTAAAGGGACAAGCTTTTAATTAATTTTTATAATTTATTATTATTTTAAATTTATTTAGGATTAATATTTTCTTTTTTTATATTTTTATAAAAAAAATTTATATATTATATATTTTTTATAATTTAAAACTTTAAAGAAACATATTATATAATTTTTATATAATATATATAATGATAAAATTAGTAACATTTAAAATTAAAATTAAGAACTCGGCAACTTTATTTTCCGACTGTTTAATAAAAACATTTTTTTTTGTTTTTATAAAAAGTAAAACCTGCCCTATGATAAAATTAAATGGCCGCGATTATTATCGTGCAAAGGTAGCATAATAATTTGTCCTTTAAATGAGGTCTAGAATGAAAGGTTTAACGAGAAAATAACTTTTTTATTTTAATTTTTTTGAATTTTATTTTTTAGTTAAAAAGCTAAAATATAATTATGGGACGATAAGACCCTATAGAATTTTATTTTTTATATAAAAAATAAACTTTATTTTTATTTTTATATTTTATATAAAAAATTTGGTTGGGGCGACTTTTATATTAACTAAACTATATTTTTATATTATTCATTAATTTATGATTTATTGATCCTAAAATTTAGATTAAAAGAATAAATTACCTTAGGGATAACAGCGTAATTTTCTTGGGGAGTTCTTATTTATAAGAAAGTTTGCGACCTCGATGTTGGATTAAAATTAATTTATAATGCAGAAGTTATAATTTTAAGTCTGTTCGACTTTTAAAATTTTACATGATCTGAGTTAAGACCGGCGTGAGCCAGGTTGGTTTCTATCTATAATTATTATAATATGCTTTAGTACGAAAGGACCAAGCATAGCAAATATTTTGATTGTTTTGGCAGAATCTTATGCAATAAATTTAGAATTTATTTATGTAATTATTTTACAAACAATAATATTTTTACTTAACTATTTATTTTTAATTATTATATTATTAATTTCTATTGCTTTTTTGACTTTGTTAGAACGAAAGGTTTTAAGATATACACAATTACGTAAAGGCCCTAATAAAGTTGGTTTTATAGGGTTATTACAGCCTTTTTCTGATGGGATTAAATTATTTTTTAAAGAACAAGTTAACTTAATTTTTTTTAATTATATAATTTATATAATTTCTCCTATTTTTATATTTATAATTTCCTTATTTATTTGAAGAATTTACCCTTATTTAATAAATATAATTAATTTTAATTATAGTATTTTGTTTTTTTTATGCTGTTCTGGGTTAAATGTTTATGGTTTACTTCTTTGTGGCTGATCTTCTAACTCAAATTATTCACTTTTAGGGAGACTTCGAGGTATTGCTCAGGTAATTTCATATGAAGTAAGATTAATAATAATTATTATTTGTTATATAATTTTTACTTTTGGATTTGACTTATCTCAATTGATAAATTATCAATATCATATTTGGTTTATCTTTTTTTCTTTACCCCTTTTTTTTTGTTGGTTATGTACTTGTTTAGCTGAAGTAAATCGAGCTCCTTTTGATTTTGCTGAAGGTGAATCTGAATTGGTGTCTGGTTTTAATATTGAATATGGAGGAGGTGGGTTTGCCTTAATTTTTTTATCAGAATATGGTAATATTATTTTATTAAGATTTTTAACTATTATGTTATTTATAGGTTGTGATATATATTCTTTTTTATTTTATATCAAATGTATGTTTTTATCTTTTTGATTTATTTGAGTTCGATCGACTTTACCTCGATTTCGTTATGATAAGTTAATATATATAACTTGAAAATTATTTTTACCTTTATCTTTAAACTATTTTGTTTTTTTTATAAGTTTTATTTGTTTGATGGTAGATACTTATTTCATTAATTTTGGTTATTTTTAAAAAGCTAATGGATTTTTGAATTTCCATAATGTATTTTCAAAATACAGACTTTATTTTAAGATAATTAGCTAGTTATTTATTAATTTTATCTCATATTATAAATCTAATAGAGTTTATAGGAAAATATAGGAAATATAAAGTTGTTAAGATTTGCCCCTTTAAAATATAAGGTTGTTCAGCAGGTCGAGCTCCAATCCATGTAAGTATAATTATAGTTGAAATAAACAATCAGAATAATAGTTTATTGAAAGGGTAAAATGAATTTCTTTGGAATTTATGATTATTAATTAAAGGTATTGTTATTAAAATAAGAATTGATATAAATATAGCAATTACACCCCCTAATTTATTAGGGATTGATCGTAAAATTGCATATGCAAATAAAAAATACCACTCAGGTTGAATATGAACCGGGGTAACTATTGGATTTGCTGGTGTAAAGTTTTCTGGGTCTAGTAATATTAAGGGTTCAATTAAATTAACTATCATAAATATTAATATAACAATAGCTATACCTATTAAATCTTTTGTAGTAAATCTAGGGTGGAAATGTGTTTTATCATGATTTCTATTTAGCCCTAAAGGGTTATTTGAGCCTGTAAGATGAAGGAATATTAAATGTAAAATTACTATTACTGCAATGACAAATGGTATAATAAAATGTAATGTAAAAAATCGGTTTAGTGTAGCATTTCTAACTGAGAACCCTCCTCATAGCCATTTTACAATAGAATCCCCTAAGTAAGGAATTGCAGATACTAAGTTTGTAATCACAGTAGCACCTCATATAGATATTTGACCTCAAGGTAATACATACCCTAAAAATGCAGTTGCTATAGTTGTGATAAAAATAATTACACCAATATTTCATACTTCAATAAATTTGTATGACCCATAGTATATACCTCGGCCTATATGTAAATATATACACATAAAAAATAGAGAAGCCCCATTTATATGGATGTTACGAATCATTCACCCATAATTTACATCACGACAAATATGTATAACTCTCTCAAAAGCTATTTCAATATTAGCTGTATAGTGTATTGATAGAAATAAGCCTGTTATAATTTGAATAATTAAACATAATCCAAGTAAAGAACCAAAGTTTCATCATAATGAAATTCTTGAAGGAGAAGGTAAATCAATAAGTAGATTATTTAAAACTTTAAATAAAGGATGACTTTTTCGTGTTGCTTTATTCATTAATTACTTTTACGTATAGGTCCTTCTATATTTGATACAATAAATGAAATTACTACTATTATTATAAATAAAAATGTGATTATTATAATAGTTGGAATAATAAATTTTGAGTTAAATAATTTATTTATAATTAATTCTTGTAGTATTAAATTGTTACTCATTATTATTTCTTTTTTTAATAATAATTCTTCTTTTTCATTAAAAATAATGAAAATTGGTGATAATAATATTAATATAATTATTTTAAACGAAAAATTAAATTTTTCGTTTGAAGCAATTCTTGCTATATATATGAATATAATTAGTAGTCCTCTGATTATAATTATAATCAGCATATAAGAATATCAGAATGATGAAATAAAAGTAGCTCTAATAAGTCTAATTATTAGAGTTTGAATTAATAGTATAAATACTATACTTAAAGGGTTAATTATCTTTATGAAGATTATAGAGGATAAAACTATTATTAATAATAAAAAATTTAAAATAATACAGCGGGTATTTTAATTTTAAAATATTAATTTTGGAGATTAATGAAAAAGTTTAACCTTTTCTGCTGAGCAATTAAGATTCTTCTATTTTTGATTTACAAAATCAATGTTTTATTTTAAACTATAAAAGCTATTTTTATAAGAATTATTATATTGTGTTTTTTTATTGGTTTGATAGTTTTATTTTCTCTACGAAGACATTTATTGTTAACCTTGATTAGAATTGAATTTTTAATGATTATTTTATATTTAATTATATTTAATAATTTTATAATTTTTGGTTATGAATTTTATTTTATCATTTTATTTTTGGTTATAGCTGTTTGTGAAGGCTCCTTAGGATTGAGTATCTTAGTTAGATTAATTCGTTCTCATGGAAATGATATAATTAACTCTTTGTATATAATATCATGATAATTTCTATTTTTATAATTTTGACTTTGATTCTTAATATTAATTATAACATATATTATATTATAATGGTTTCTTTAATATTTATTTTTATAGGGATAATTTATATATTACCTATAAATTACATGTCAATATTGAGATACAGTTGAGGTATAGATTTAATTTCTTGAGGTTTTAATTTATTATTAATTTTGATCATTTTTTTAATAGTTTATTCTAGTTATAATTATAAATATTCTAATAAAAGAAAGGAATTTATTCTTATAAATTTTTTTCTTTTATTATTTTTGTTTTTTTGTTTTATATCTAGTTCACTTTTTAGTTATTATATTTTTTTTGAGTCTTCTTTAATTCCTACTTTATTTTTGATTTTTGGATGAGGGTATCAACCGGAACGGTTAATGGCAGGATTTTATTTAATTTTTTATACTTTATTTGCCTCACTTCCTTTACTTTTAAGTATTTTTTATTTAATTAATATACAGGGTAATTCTTTTTTTTGATTGATTGATTTAAATTTAAATTTTTATTTGTTTTTATGTTTAATTACTGCTTTTTTGATTAAGATCCCTATATTTATGTTTCACTTTTGATTACCTAAAGCACATGTGGAAGCACCTATTTCTGGTTCTATAATTTTGGCTGGTTTATTGTTAAAGTTAGGTGGTTATGGTTTAATTCGTGTTTCTTTGTTTTTATATGATTACATGTATATTTATTCACAATATATTAATTCTTTAAGATTATTTGGTGGTTTAGTTTGTGGTCTAATTTGTTGTATACAATTGGACATGAAGGTTTTAGTAGCTTATTCTTCAGTTTGTCATATAGCTTTATGTATTATAGGTATTTTTTCATTGACTTATTGAGGTATTTTAGGTTCATTTATTTTAATGCTAGCACATGGTTTATGTTCTTCTGGTCTTTTTTGTTTGGTTAATATTGTATATGATCGTTCTGGTAGACGTAGATTTTTACTTAACAAGGGTTATATAATTTTTATACCTAGTCTTTGTTTATTTTGGTTTATTTTATGTTCTAATAATATAGGTAGTCCTTTATCTATAAATTTATTTGGTGAATTAATATTAATTATTTGTTTATTAAGTTGAACTACTACATCTACATTTTTTTTAATATCTATATCATTTTTAGCTTGTGTATATAGAATATATTTATTTTCTTTTGTTAATCATGGTTATATTTCTATGTATGGTTTATATTTATATAATTGTTCTTTACGTGAATATATGTTGATTTTTACTCATATTGTTCCATTAAATATAATTGGTTTAAAATTTAATATATTTATATTTATAATTTATTTAAGTAGTTTAAATTTAGAATATTAATTTGTGGTGTTAAAGGTAATTTTTGTTCTTAAATCGTGTATAAATATATATTTTTGTTTTTATTATTTTTTTCTATGATCCTTTATTTTGTAGGTTTTGTTTACTTAAATTATAACTTTTCTTCTATGATTGATTGGGAGGTATTTAGATTAAATTCAGTTTCTTTTACACTTACATTTTATATTGATTGAATATCTTTATTTTTTTCTGGTACAGTGTTGCTTATTTCTAGTATAGTAATTTTATATAGTGATGATTATATATCTAATGATATAAATAAGTTTCGGTTTTTGATTTTAGTTATTTTATTTATTCTTTCTATAATATTAATGATTTATTCTTTAAATATAATTAGAATTTTATTAGGTTGGGATGGTCTTGGTTTAGTTTCTTATTGTTTAGTAATTTATTATCAGAATTCTAACTCTTATTCTTCTGGGATACTTACTATTTTAACTAATCGTATTGGTGATGTTTTTATTTTGATTGGTATTGGTTGAATATTTAATTTTGGTAGTTTTAACTTTATATATTATTTAAATATGGAGTATAGTTGGTTAAGTTTTTTTATTTTTATATTAGTTTTAGCTTCTTTTACTAAAAGAGCTCAAATCCCATTTTCTTCTTGATTACCTGCTGCTATAGCAGCTCCTACACCGGTTTCTTCTTTGGTTCATTCTTCTACTTTGGTTACTGCTGGAGTTTATCTTTTAATTCGTTTTGGGAATTTGTTGTTTATAACAAGTATAGTAAACTTGTTTTTTTTTATTTCGGTTTTAACTATATTAATAGCTGGGGTTGGTGCTAATTTTGAATACGATTTAAAAAAGATCGTTGCTTTTTCTACTTTAAGACAATTAGGTTTAATAATGAGTATTTTATTTTCTGGTAATTTTGATCTTTCTTATTTTCATCTTTTAAGACATGCTTTCTTTAAATCTTTACTTTTTATATGTTCTGGTTTAATTATTCATAGAATATGTGATAGTCAAGATATTCGTTATATAGGTTATGTTATTAATGATAAACCTTATATAAGTACTTGTTTTATAATTTCTAATTTTTCTTTATGTGGTTTATTTTTTATATCTGGATTTTATTCTAAGGATTTAATTGTTGAATATTTTATTTCTAATAATTTTAATTTATTTATGGGTATATTATATATATTTTGTATTTCTCTAACAGTTTGCTACACAGTTCGATTAATATTTTATACTTTGTTTTTTGGTGTTACTAATTTTACTTTTCGTTCAGTTTCGGAAGGTTTAAGATCATTCCTTTCTTTAATTATTTTATTATTATTTTCTTTAATTTTTGGTAGTATTTTTAATTGATTAGTTTTTTTAACCCCTATTTTGTTTTTTTTTCCTTTTTTTATTAAAACTATAACTTTTATATTTATAATATTAGGATTAATAATTTATTTATTTGTATCTAATTTTAATGTAAAAAGTTTAAATTTATTTAATTTTTTTGGTACTATATGGTATCTTATATTTCTAGGGAGTTCAATATTTAATTATAATTATTTTTTGATTTCATCTATGTACAAGAATGTAATTGATGACAGTTGAGGTGAATTTTATATATCTTCTTATTTATCTAATATAATTTCTTATTTTAGAATGAAAATGAATTATGTTATTTTTAATAATTTGAAGATTTACATGTTTTCATTTTTTTTGATTATAATTTATTTTATTATTTACTTAAATAGCTTAAATATCAAAGCTTAATATTGAAGATATTATGATAAGTTTATACTTTTTGAGTAAAATTTATGAAAATACTTTATTTTATCATTGAAAATGATATGTTTTTTGATTTAAACTACATAAATTAAAGAGAATAATGGAATTTAACCATTGATAAAGGTAGTTAGCAGCTCCTTTAAATAAACATTTTTTCTCTTTTAATTGGATTATTAAATCAATAAATTCATTAACAATGAATTGCCTCTAATTTTGGCTTCAATTAAAAGTAAGAGGATTTAATTCCTTATGATTAGGTCGAAACTAATAGTAAATTTTACTTCATTACTTTGAGAATAATCTTTAGGATAATTTTTAATTGCAAATTAAATGTTATAATTAACTATAATCTCAAAGGTTTAATTTATTCATTCAATAACTCCATTCTTTCATTCATAATATAACCCTATAATTAAAATTATAATAATTGTATATGAAGCTAAAATTCATGTTAATATATTTCTTGTTTTTAGTGAAATAATTATTGGCAGAATCATGACTATTTCTACGTCAAAAATTAGAAATAGAATTCCAATTAGGAAGAATTGAGTGGAAAAAGGTAGTCGAGATGAAGCTTTAGGGTCAAATCCACATTCAAAAGGTGTTATTTTATTTCGTTCTATATTTATTTTTTTGTTAATAATTAAATATAATGTAATTATAATAATTGATAGAGTTAATGTTATTCTTGCTATTATTATTAGTTTAATAATTATCTTTTCTTTATTAAGATCATTTAATTGGAAGTTAAATATATTATTTTATACTAAAAAGATAACTACCTCATCAATAAATTATAATATATAATATTAATCATACTACGTCAACAAAGTGTCAATATCAAGATGCTGCTTCAAATCCATAGTGGTGATTTTTTGAGAAATGATTTATTTTAAGTCGTATTAAACAAATAATTAGGAAGGTCGTTCCAATAATTACATGTACACCATGAAATCCCGTAGCTATAAAAAAGCATGAGCCATAAACGGAATCACTAATTGTAAATTTTGATTCAATATATTCATATGCTTGTAATACAGTAAATATCAAACCTAAAATTACAGTTATTGTTAATCCTAAATTTGTTTGTTTGAAGTTATTAAAAATTAATCTGTGATGAGCTCATGTTACTGTCATTCCTGAAGATAGTAAAATTATAGTATTTAATAAAGGAATTTGTGTTGGGTCAAAGGTATAAATCCCTTTTGGTGGTCATAATATACCAATTTCTACTGTTGGGGCTAAACTTCTGTGAAAAAAAGCTCAAAAGAATGAAATAAAGAATATGATTTCTGAGATAATAAATAGAATTATTCTAATTTTTATCCCTTTAATTACTAAAGAATTATGTAATCCTTGGTATGTTGCTTCTCGTGAGATATCTCGTCATCATTGATACATGGTTAGTAAAATGATAATAGTTCCTAATCTTAATAATATTATATTTTGGTTTAGAAATATTATGGTAAAGCCTGATGTTAATGTTATTGCTCCGATAGATCCTGTAATTGGTCATGGACTATAATTAACTAAATGATAAGGGTGATTTCTATGTATTGTCATAGTTAACTTCTCTAATATATAATGTTATTAATATTATAAATACGTATGCTTGGATAAATGCTACAGCTGTTTCGAAAGTTATTAAAAATAATTGTACTATAATGATAGGGGTATTAATTAAGTTTATTGATGTTTCTAGTAAAGTTATTAGTAAGTGTCCTGTAATTATATTTGCAGTTAATCGCACTGATAGCGAAATAGGTCGAATTAAATTACTAATTATTTCAATTATAACTATAAAAGGTATTAATGGTTCAGGTGTTCCTAATGGAGTTAAATGAATTAATATTATCTTAGTTTTTTTTGTTCATCTAAATAGTATAATTGATAATCATAATGGGAGAGCTATTGCTAAATTTACATTTAAGTGTCTTGTAGCTGTAAAAATATAAGGTAATAACCCTAGTAGATTATTTATTAAGATTAATATAAATAATGAAATTATAATTAATGTTACTTCTTTTCTTTTATTGTTTAAAGATATTTTTAATTCTGTTTTTAGTTTTTCTATAATTAATAATATTATGTTTTGAATTCGTGAGTTCTTGATTCAAAATTTTATAGGTACAATTAGTATAAATAATAATATTCTAATTCAGTTTATTGAAATCTTGTATGATGTTGATGGATCAAATGTTGAAAATAAATTAGTTATCATTTTCAATTTTTGTTATTATGTTTGATGTTTATTTTTTTAATAATTAGTTGGTTACTTTTTCAATAATATATTATTGTTATTATAATGGTAATTGATATTAAAGTTGATATATAGATTAGAGTTCATCATATAGGTATTATTTGTGGTATAGAAAAATGTAAATTTACAATTTTACTTTGACAAAGTAATGTTTTATTTAAACTAATTTTTCCATTAAGAGTATTCGTTAAATACTTTATTTTGGTTTAAGAGACCATTACTTACTTTCAGCCACTTAATGAATAATTTTTAATTCAATTAATAAATATATTTATGGAAGTAGATTCTACAACAATTGGCATAAATCTATGATTAGCTCCGCAAATTTCCGAACATTGTCCGTATATAATTGTTGGTCGGTTTATGAAAATGGTTCCTTGATTTAATCGTCCTGGTGTAGCGTCAATTTTTAATCCTAAACTAGGGATTGTCCATGAATGAATTACGTCAGTTGATGTAATTATTATTCGAATAGGTGTTTTGAATGGTAAAATTACTCGATTATCTACATCAAGTAATCGAAATTCATCTAAATTTAATTCATTTGTTGGTTTTATATATGAATCAAATTCAATATTTTTGAAGTCTGAGTATTCGTATGATCAATATCATTGATGTCCCACTGATTTAATGGTTAATAGTGGTTCATTTATTTCATCTATTAGGTATAAAATTCGTAAAGATGGTAATGCAATAAAAATTAAGGTAATTGCAGGTATAATAGTTCAGATTAATTCAATTTTTTGACTTTCTAGTATTATCCGATTAATTATTAGGTTTATGAATGTTGACAATATAATATAGGATACTATTATTGTAATTATAATTAAAATCATTAGTGTATGGTCATGAAAGAAAATTAGTTGTTCTATTAGAGGAGAATTGGCTTCTTGAAGATTTATTTGTGATCAAATTGCTATTTCTAATAAAAGATTAACTTTATATTTGAATCTTAAATTCACTGCACTATTCTGCCATATTAGAAGTTAATTAGAAATAATAGGTAATTCTTGGTAGGAATGTTCATTAGGAGGGTATATTTGTAATCATTCAATATTAGATGCTATATCTCTATTAAAGATGATTTGTCGTTTTGATACTATTCTATCTCATACAATTATAATAAATAAAATAATTCTAATAGTTGAAATTGTAGATCCTACAGATGAGATAATATTTCATGATAAAAATGAATCAGGGTAATCTGAATATCGTCGAGGTATTCCTCTCAACCCTAAGAAATGTTGAGGAAAAAATGTTATATTAACTCCTAAGAATATCACAAAAAATTGAATTTTAAGTCAACTTGGATTTATAGTTAATCCTGTTATTAGAGGATACCAGTTAATAAATCTTCCTATAATTGCAAATACTGCTCCTATTGATAATACGTAGTGAAAATGAGCTACAACATAGTATGTATCATGTAAAATAATATCAATTGATGAATTTGCTAGGATAACTCCTGTTAATCCTCCAATAGTAAATAGGAATACAAAACCTATCGATCATAGTGTTACTGGTGAAAATTTAATTTTTGTACCGTGTATTGTAGCTAATCAACTGAAAATTTTAATTCCTGTAGGTACTGCAATAATTATTGTTGCTGAAGTAAAATATGCTCGTGTATCTACATCTATCCCTACAGTGAATATATGATGTGCTCATACAATAAATCCTAATAAACCAATAGATATTATTGCATAAATTATTCCGAGTGATCCAAATGTTTCTGGTTTACCTCTTTCTTTACTAATCATATGGGAAATCAAACCAAATCCAGGTAAAATTAAAATATATACTTCAGGGTGTCCGAAAAATCAAAATAAATGTTGATATAAAATAGGGTCTCCACCTCCTGATGGGTCGAAAAATGAGGTATTAAAATTTCGATCTGTTAATAATATAGTGATAGCTCCTGCTAGAACTGGTAATGATAATAGTAATAGAATTGCTGTAATTATTACAGATCATACAAATAATGGTGTTTTTTCTAATGACATACCTGATGGGCGTATGTTAATTACTGTTGTAATAAAGTTAATAGCTCCTAAGATTGATGAAACTCCTGCTAAATGTAATGAAAAAATAGCTAAATCAACTGAAGGTCCTATGTGTGAAATATTAGATGATAGGGGGGGATAAACTGTTCATCCAGTACCAGCTCCTCTTTCTACTATTCTTCTTATAATAAGTAAAGTAAGTGAAGGAGGTAATAATCAAAATCTTATATTATTTATTCGTGGGAATGCTATGTCAGGTGCTCCAATTATTAACGGTACTAACCAATTTCCAAATCCTCCAATTATAATAGGTATAACTATGAAAAAAATTATAATGAAAGCGTGGGCGGTTACAATTACATTATAAATTTGGTCATTTCCAATGAATGGCCCAGGTTGTCTTAATTCAATTCGAATAATTCATCTTATTGAAGTTCCTAGTATACCTGCTCATAACCCAAATATAAAATATAAAGTTCCAATGTCTTTGTGATTTGTAGAAAATAATCATTTAATCATGATAAAATGGCTGAAGTTTTAGGCTGTAAATTGTAAATTTATATATGAGTATTACTCTTTTATCAGGTTTTATATTCAACCTATGATATCAAATTGCAAATTTGAAGGTATATTTTTATATTAAAACCTACTTTTATAATTTGTAATTTTAACTTTGAAGGTTAATAGTTTTTTAACTTAAGGTTTTAAATTAATATTATTATTGGTAGAATTATATTTATTAATAATAATAAATAATTATATTTATTTTTTAGTAATAATCTAAATTTATTTATAGAAGTTGATATTATTATAAAATTTACAGTAAGTCGTATATAAAATAATAGGGCAATTATTGAAGTTATTAGTATAATAATAGTAATAAAATACAAGTTTACTCTTGAAGTTATAGAATCAATTGTTATTCATTTAATAAAAAATCCTGGTATAGGAGGAAGACCCCCTATATTTAACATTATTAATAATAATGATATTTTTTTAGTGTTATTAGTATTTAAGTTTAGTTGATTAATATATGATACTATTCTTTTATTAAGTAATATACATAAAGTTATTGTTATTATTAAATATACAATGAAATATTTTATTCAAAGACTATTTTTTGTTAGTATACATATAATAATTCATCTTATATGATTAATTGATGAGAATACAATAATTTTGTTTAATGAAACTTGGTTAATACCTCCCAATGATCCAATTGTTGATGCTATAATTATAATTGATCTTATCAATATATTATTTTCTATTATATTTGTTATTACTATTAATGGGTTAATTTTTTGTAGTGTGATTATAACTATTAATGTAATTCAATCTAATTTATTTATTATTTCTGGTATTCATAAATGAAAAGGAGGTAATCCTAGCTTTATTATTATACTTATTGATATAATTATTTTTAATGTCAAATTATTAATAAAAGGTTGTAATATAATTATTACTAAGAATAATATTGATGCTATTACTTGTATCAAGAAGTATATTATTACTTTTTCTGACAATTCCTTTCTTTTATTTTGGAAAATAAAAGGTACAGTTATTATTAAATTTACTTCTATTCTTATTCATATTATTAATCATTTTGAGGATGATAGTACTATTAATGTGGAAAGTATTATTATAGTCAAGAAAAAAATTTTTTTGTTAAATATTTTTATTAAAAAGAAGGGTTAACCTATATTTAGGGTATGAACCTAATAGCTTAAATTTTAGCTTATCTTTTTTATACTTTGGTGTATGTAGCACATGAAATTTTGAATTTCATAGATTAGTTAAATTCTAAATTGTATAATAAGGGTAAATAATTACATAATTTATCCTATCAAGATAACCCTTTAATCAGGCACCTTATT